TATCATAGATAAATTTGAGATAAATCGCATTCATGGCATACTTCTTCCAGATGCCGACTATCAAAAATTTGAACCCCAAAAAAATGGATTTGAAAAAAAACCATTATCAAGGGAAATGGTTAATTTTTTAACTTTCATCAGTAAATTTGTTAGAGAATCAGGATCTCCCAATCTAAACCTGAAAGATTCTTCTTTATTTTCAGAAGGAAGAATAAATTCCGAAAAAGGAACAAAAAATTTGAAATATTTTTTAACTCAAACTGATTCTAATGGTCGAAAAATTAGCAGAAAATCGATTAGACTAAAAGAAATTAGTAAAGAAATACCCCGATGGTCATACAAATTAATTACCGATTTAGAACAACAATCAGGAGAATATCAAGAAAACGTACCAATAGATCATCAAATTCGTTCAAGAAAAGGCAAACGTGTAGTAATTTTTACTGCTAACAGGGAGAATAGTGATTCTAATATTACGGATACTAATATGCCCGATGAAATCGACGAAGTGGCTTTGATACGTTATTCACAACAATCAGACTTTCGGCGGAATATAATCAAAGGTTCTATGCGAGCTCAAAGACGTAAAATAGTTATTTCAGAATTGTTTCAAGCAAATGTGCATTCCCTCCTTTTTTTTGAAAGACTACAAAAATTCCCTCTTTTTTCTTTTGATATCTCCGGATTTATTAAACTTTTTTTTCGAAATTGGGTGGGTAAGGGAGAAGCATTCAAAACGGTAGAGTATACAAAAGAACAAACAAAAAGAGAAGAAAAAAAAGAAAAGAACAAAAGAAAGGAAAAAGTTCGAATAGAGATAGCAGAGGCCTGGGATAGCATTCCACTTGCGCAAGTAATAAGAGGTTGTATGTTACTAACTCAATCCATTTTTAGAAAAAGTATTCTATTACCTTTATTAATAATTACAAAAAATATTGGCCGTATACTCCTATTCGAACTTCCTGAATGGGCTGAGGATTTCCAGGAATGGAATAGAGAGGTACATCTTAAATGTACCTATAATGGGGTTCCATTATCCGAAACAGAATTTCCAAAAAATTGGTTGACAGATGGTATTCAGATAAAAATATTGTTTCCGTTCTGTCTGAAACCTTGGCGTAAATCCAAACTACGATCCTCTCAGAAAGATCTAATGAAAAAGAAAAAAGAAAAAGATGATTTTTGTTTTTTAACAATTTGGGGAATGGAAGCAGAACTTCCTTTTGGTCCGCCCCGAAAACGTCCTTCTTTTTTTAAACCCATTTTTAAGGAATTCAAAAAACAAATTGCAAAATTAAAAAAGAAGTATTTTCGAGTTCTAACAGTTTTCAAAGAAAAAACCAAATTACTTCGAAAGGTTTCAAAAGAAATCAAAAAATGGGTTATCGGAGGTATTTTTTTTATAAAAAAAATAATAAAAGAACTTTCAAAAGTAAATCCAATTCTATTGTTTAGATTAAGAGAAGTATATAAATCGAACGAACTTAAAGAAGAAAAAGATTCCATGATAAGCAATGAGATAATTCACGAATCATTTAGTCAAATTGCATCTCCGAGTTGGACAAATTCTCCATTGACAGAAAAAAAAACGAAAGATGTCACTGATAGAACAAGTACAATCCGAAATCAACTAGAAAAAATCTCAAAAGAGAAAAAAAAAGTAACTCCAAGAATAAAAAATCTTAGTCCTAACAAAACAAATTATAATGTTAAAAGATTTGAAAAATGGCAAATATTAAAAAGAAGAAATGCTCGATTAATCTGTAAATTACCCTCCCTTTTAAAAATTTTCATTGAAAAAATCTATACAGATATATTTGTATCTATCATTAATATTCCCAGAATAAATACAGAATTTTTTCTTAAATTAACAAAAAAATTTATTGATAAATTGATTTACAATAATGAAAGAAAACAAGCAACAATTAATACAAAAAAGACAACTCCAATTTCGTTTATTTCGGCTATAAAAAAGCCAATTAGAAATATTAAAGAAAATTCACGTATTTTTTATGACTTATCCGACATGTCACAAGCATATGTATTTTACAAATTATCACAAATAAAAATTAGTAACTCGGTAAGATCTGTTGTTCAATATCAAAATCAAAGAATACCCCCTTTTCTTAAGTCTAAAATAAAGGATTCTTTTGAAAGACAAGGAATGGATCATTCGAAATTAGCAAATAAGAAACTTCCGCCCTATGAAACGAATAAATGGAAAAACTGGTTAAAAGGGCATTTTCAATACCATTTATCTCAGATCAGATGGTCTAAATTAATACCAGAAAAATGGCGAAATAGAGTTCGCCAGCGTTGTATAGCCAAAAAGGCAAATTTTAGCAAGCAGCATTCATCTGAAAAAGACCTGTTAGTTGGTTCCAAAAAAAAATCTGAAGTATATTTATTATCTACTGAAAAAGATAATTTTCGAAAATACTATAGATATAATCTTTTATCATATAAATTTATTAATTATGAAAATAAACCGGAATGCTTTTTTTATAGACCTCCCTTTCAAGGAAATAAGAAGCAAGAAATTTCTTATACTTATAACAGGTCTAAAACAAACCTTTTTGATATACGTAGGAACATCCCTATTCCAAATGATCTAGGGCAGGTTGATATTCCATATATGGAAAAACCAGCTGATAGAAAATATTTTGCTTGGAAAATTTTCAATTTTTATCTTAGACAAAAAGTTGATATTGAGGCCTGGATCCTAATTGATAGCAATAGGTATCAAAATGCGGACATTCGTACTAACAACTCTCAAATAATTTCTAAAAAAAATATTTTATATCTTATGATTTCAGAAACCAATTCACAAAATTCCCACAAAGGGTTTTTTGATTGGATGGGAATGAATGAAAAAAGGCTAAAGCGTCCTATATCGAATCTGGAGGTTTGGCTCTTCCCAGAATTTGTGTTACTTTATAAGGCATATAAAATGAAACCTTGGTTTATACCAAGCAAATTACTTCTTTTAAATTTAAATAGTAGTAAAAATATTAATGAAAAGAAAAAGATAAATTTGTTGATAGCATCGAATAAAAAGCATCGAAATGAAGAAGAAGCCATAAGCCAAGGAGATCGCGGATCTGTTTTCTCACAACAAAAAGATATTGAAGAAAATTATGCAAGCTCGGACATGAAAAAGGGGAAAAAGAAAAAACAATACAAAAGCAATACAGAAGCAGAACTAGATTTCTTCCTGAAACATTATTTGCTTTTTCAATTGAGATGGGACGCAACTTTGAATCAAAGAATGATCAATAATATCAAGATCTATTGTCTCCTGCTTAGACTGATAGATCCAAGAAAAATTACTATATCCTCCATTCAAAAGAGAGAAATGAGTTTGGATATAATGTTGATTCAAAAGAATTTGACTCTCTCAGAGTTGATGAAGAAAGGAGTATTGATTGTACAACCACTTCGTCTGTCTGGCAAAAAAGACGGACAATTTATTATGTACCAAACCATAGGTATTTCGTTGCTTCATAAGAGTAAGCATCAAATTAATCAAAAATATCAAGAGCAAAGATATGTTTCTAAGAAAAATTTTGATGAAACTATTTTCCCACATCAAAGAATAATCGAAAATAGAGACACAAAGCATTTTTATTTACTTGTTCCGGAAAATATTTTATCGTTTAAACGTCGTAGAAAAGTGAGAATTCTAATTTGTTTCAATTCAAAGAATATAAATTCTATAGATAGAAATCTAGTATTTTGGAATGAAAAGAACGTAACAAACAGCATCCAAGTTTCACATGACAATATTAATAGAGAGAAAAATAAATTAATGAAATTAAAGCTCTTTCTTTGGCCTAATTATCGATTAGAAGATTTAGCTTGTATGAATCGTTATTGGTTTGATACCAATAATGGCAGTCGTTTTAGTATGTTAAGAATACATCTGTATCCGCGATGGAAATTCTGTGAATAATACACTTTTTCTATATATCCTAGATCCTATTTCTATATACCCTAGAATAGAAAATATAATTTCTAGGGTATATGAAAGTAAACAAATAGACAGATCATGCGCTTTTCTTATCTCACATCTCATTCGAGTAGCCAATATGAAATGACTTTGAATAATATCTCAATTAGATCTCGAAATGAATTAACAGAAACTTCTGAATTTTAGGTCTAAATTTTTCGATGCGAATTTGATTGATTGGTCTGAATTCAGAAAATTAGGAGTTATTTGCATTAAATTATTGTATATACCACATAAAAACGAATAGCATTATTATTACTGATCGGTAAAATCCATATCTGTACAAGTAAAAAGGAGCATTTTTTTTATGGTAAAAAATTCAGTAATTTCGATTATTTCTCAAAAAGAAAACGAAGAAAATAAAGGGTCTGTTGAATTTCAAGTATTCAGTTTCACCACGAAGATAAGGAGACTTACTTCACATTTGGAATTGCACAAAAAAGACTTTTCATCTCAGAGAGGTTTGCGCAAAATTTTGGGAAAACGTCAACGACTACTAGCCTATTTGTCAAAAAGAAGTAGAGGACGCTATAAAGAATTAATTGATGAGTTGGATATTCGAGAAATAAAAACGCGTTAATTTGAAGCACGATACCATTAGTCATTTAAATTTGAATGAACTTCTTTTTACTTTCAGAAATGCATGGAAGACTGACTCGGGAAAAACTTATGATTACACCAATTACAAGAAATGACCTTATGATAGTGAATATGGGGCCTCACCACCCATCAATGCATGGTGTTCTTCGACTGATCGTTACTCTCGATGGTGAAGATGTTATTGACTGTGAACCTATATTAGGTTATTTACATAGAGGAATGGAGAAAATTGCGGAAAATCGAACAATTATACAATATTTGCCTTATGTAACACGTTGGGATTATTTAGCTACCATGTTTACAGAAGCAATAACTGTAAATGGGCCTGAACAGCTAGGCAATATTCAAGTACCTAAAAGGGCTAGCTATATTCGAGCTATTATGCTGGAGTTGAGTCGTATCGCTTCCCATTTGTTATGGCTTGGCCCTTTTATGGCAGATATTGGTGCACAGACCCCCTTTTTCTATATTTTTCGAGAACGAGAATTGATATATGACCTATTCGAGGCTGCTACCGGTATGCGCATGATGCATAATTATTTTCGTATCGGAGGGGTCGCTGCTGATCTACCTTATGGATGGGTAGATAAATGTTTGGATTTTTGCGATTATTTTTTAACTGGGGTTGCTGAATATCAAAAGCTTATTACCCGAAATCCTATTTTTTTAGAACGAGTGGAAGGCGTAGGTATTATTGGCGGAGAAGAAGCACTAAATTGGGGTTTATCGGGGCCAATGCTACGAGCTTCCGGAATACAATGGGATCTTCGTAAAGTTGATCGTTATGAGTGTTACGACGAATTTGATTGGGAGATTCAATGGCAAAAAGAAGGGGATTCATTAGCTCGTTATTTAGTACGAATTAGTGAAATGACAGAATCCATAAAAATAATCCAACAAGCCTTGGAAGGAATTCCAGGGGGGCCGTATGAGAATTTAGAAAGCCGGCGCTTTGATAGAATAAAAGACCCTGAATGGAATGATTTTGAATATCGATTTATTAGTAAAAAGCCTTCTCCCACTTTTGAATTGTCCAAGCAAGAACTTTATGTAAGAGTCGAAGCACCAAAAGGAGAATTGGGAATTTTTCTGATCGGAGATCAGAGTGTTTTTCCTTGGCGATGGAAAATCCGACCGCCGGGGTTTATCAACTTGCAAATTCTTCCGCAGTTAGTTAAAAGAATGAAATTGGCTGATATTATGACGATACTAGGTAGTATAGATATCATTATGGGAGAAGTTGATCGTTGAAATGATAATTGATATAATAGAAATAGAAGCTATCCATTCTTTTTCCAGATTGGAATCCTTAAAAGAATTTTATGGAATCATAGGGCTGCTTGTCCCTATTTTCATTCTTGTATTAGGAATCACACTGGGTGTTCTAGTAATTGTTTGGTTAGAAAGAGAAATATCCGCAGGGATACAGCAACGTATTGGCCCCGAATACGCGGGGCCTTTGGGAATTCTTCAAGCTTTAGCCGATGGTACAAAACTACTTTTCAAAGAAAATATTCTTCCATCTAGAGGAGATACTCGTTTATTCAGTATTGGTCCATCCATAGCAGTCATATCCATTTTACTAAGTTATTCAATAATTCCCTTTAGTTATCGCTTTATTCTAGCTGATCTTAGTATTGGTGTTTTTTTATGGATCGCCATTTCAAGTCTTGCTCCCGTTGGATTGCTTATGTCAGGATATGGATCAAATAATAAATATTCCTTTTTAGGTGGATTAAGGGCTGCTGCTCAATCAATTAGTTATGAAATACCATTAACTCTATGTGTATTATCAATATCTCTACGTGTGATTCGGTGAGACATAAAAATTCCCCCATTTCTTTTCTTTCTAACAAGAAAGTCAAATGATTTGAATATCGATTTTTTTATTCATCATTGAGTTGATGAATTAAACCAGATAGTTCTATGAGTGAAATAAAACGGCTTACAAACTTGCTGTTAAAAGAATGAAATCTCATTTCCTACGTACAAGAATAAGAATTAAGTGAAAGTAAACATAAGCAGTCAAGGCTGTTTACCCCAAGATTGGCTGATTAGTCATCATGACTTGAAGCGGGTTTAAAAGATCAATTGTATGGGTTTTTTCTATACTATTACCATAGCATAGATGTATTATCCTAATGAAAGATTAAAAAAACGAGTGGATGGTTAGGAAGACCAAGATACACAAAGGATTAGTAATGGAGATTCTGAAAATTATCCAATAGGATATTTTTGTTATAGAAAAATAATTCGAATTGGGGCTTTAAGTTGGTAGAAATTCTTAAGAAGTACTCCCCACGATTTCGACCCAGAGTATGTTCCTGTCCACAGATTAAGTAAATAACTATCAAAACGAAGAAATCTTTTACTTTTGATAATGCGAATAATACCGCTTTTCTGAGAAAGGAGAATAGGAACGAAATCCAATTCTTGTTATGCAATGCCTAAATTCTTTTTCGTAATCGAAAACGAGAAGTTGAAATATCTATGGGATATTCCTCTAAAAAGTATTTTTTCTCATTCAAGGATAAGTTTTTAATCAAAAAAGAAAAATGAAAATTCTTAAAATATGAGATCAATTCAGAAGCACTTTTTTATTATAATTATAAATATAGCAGACAGAATTCCATTAGTCTAATTCTAGGCCTTAGGATAAGAGTTTTATTCTCTATCGATCCTACCATCAAGATAAATTTTAAAGGTTCTTAGATTGATTTGTGACCTATGAGGAGCCGTATGAGGTGAAAATCTCATGTACGGTTCTGTAATAGCGATGAAAGCAGTGATGTTATTGTCGACTATGATTATCTAACAGTTTAAGTACAGTTGATATAGTTGAAACACAATCCAAATATGGTTTTTGGGGATGGAATTTGTGGCGTCAACCTATAGGGTTTATCATTTTTCTAATTTCTTCTCTAGCCGAGTGTGAGAGATTACCTTTTGATTTACCAGAAGCAGAAGAAGAATTAGTAGCTGGTTATCAAACCGAATATTCAGGTATAAAATTTGGCTTATTTTATGTTGCTTCGTATCTAAATCTACTAATTTCTTCATTATTTGTAACAGTTCTTTACTTGGGGGGGTGGAATCTTTCTATTCCAAACCTATTTGGTCCTGAGTTATTTGACATAAATCAAAGAGGGAAGGTTTTTGGAACAATAATCGGTATCTTTATTACATTGGCTAAAACTTATTTGTTCTTATTCATTTCTATTGCAACAAGATGGACTTTACCAAGACTGAGAATGGACCAACTATTAAATCTTGGATGGAAATTTCTTTTACCTATTTCTTTGGGTAATCTATTATTAACGACTTCGTTCCAACTTCTTTCACTGTAAAGGAATAGAATATTCTATTCTTCAGAACTTGTCTCAAACAAGAGAAAGAAACGAGTAAATTTATTTATAGATATTCCGACATGTTCCCTATGCTAACTCGGTTCTTGAACTCTGGTCAACAAACAATACGAGCTGCCAGGTACATTGGTCAAGGTTTCGTGATTACCTTGTCCCATGCAAATCGTTTACCTGTAACTATTCAATACCCCTACGAAAAATTGATTACATCAGAACGTTTCCGAGGCCGAATCCACTTTGAATTTGATAAATGCATTGCTTGTGAAGTATGTGTTCGTGTATGTCCTATAGATTTACCCGTTGTAGATTGGAAATTGCAAATGGATATTCGAAAGAAACGATTACTTAATTACAGTATTGATTTTGGAATTTGTATATTTTGTGGTAATTGTGTTGAGTATTGTCCAACAAATTGTTTATCAATGTCCGAAGAATATGAGCTTTCTACTTATAATCGTCATGAATTGAATTATAATCAAATTGCTTTAGGTCGGTTACCGGTCTCAATAATTGAAGATTACACAATTCGAACAATTTCTTCGAATTTATCTCAACTCAACAATGTATAAAACTCTCGATTTACAAAACATTTCTAAATTCAAAAAAAAAGCTTTTGAAATTTTTTGGAGTTAAAGGAATCAGGTTTTTTCTTGGTGAATACAAAAGAACGGTTAGTTGGTGAGGGTCGTGGCTTGATTTTGATTTAAAATGACTTTCTAGTCGAATAATGTAATGATTTAATAATATAAAATATAAAGATAAAGTTTTAACCTTTGCTTTCGAAACGAAAAAAAAGCAGTCCTGTATTTACATCAATCCAAATCATCCCGATTCATTCAAATTCAATTAAATTAATATGTATATGTTAAAATAAAAAAAAAGGATAACTTCTTTTTTCCTGGTCAGGTCAACAAAGACATGAAATATTTCGATTTTTTTGAGAAAATCAAATGGATTTACCCGGACCAATACACGATTTTCTTTTAGTCTTTCTAGGATCGGGTCTTATATTAGGAAGTCTGGCAGTAGTATTACTTCCGAATCCAATTTATTCGGCCTTTTCGTTGGGATTGGTTCTTTTTTGTATATCCTTATTCTATATTCTATCGAACTCCTATTTTGTAGCTGCTGCGCAGCTCCTTATTTATGTAGGAGCTATAAATGTTTTAATAATTTTTGCTGTGATGTTTATGAATGGTTCAGAATATTACAAAGATTTTCATCTTTGGACCGTTGGGGATGGGGTTACTTCAATGATTTGTACAAGTCTTTTTATTTCACTAATTACTACTATTCCAGATACGGCCTGGTATGGGATCAGCTGGACTACAAAATCAAATCATATTTTAGAACAAGATTTGATAAGTAATAGCCAACAAATTGGAATTCATTTAGCAACGGATTTTTTTCTTCCATTTGAACTCATTTCAATAATCCTTTTAGTCGCTTTAATAGGTGCTATTTCTATAGCTCGTCAATAAGAAATCAACAAGTAATTCAAATCGAATTAACTAACACAAAAGCTATAATTTGTTAATTTGAATTACTTTTTTTTAATCGAATAGAAAGGCTTTCGTTTTATATCGATCTATTACCAATCTATTTTCCTGTTTCATATTTGTTATTTGTTAGAATCGAGTCTATTCAATTATTGTTCAGATTAAAACGAATCAAAATTGATAAGGAGTTGATTAATGATGCTCGAACATATACTTGTTTTGAGTGCCTATTTATTTTCTGTTGGTATCTATGGATTGATCACAAGTCGAAATATGGTTAGAGCCCTTATGTGCCTTGAACTTCTATTAAATTCAGTTAATATAAATTTTGTAACATTTTCTGATATTTTTGATAATCGTCAATTAAGAGGAGACATTTTTTCAATTTTTGTTATAACTATTGCAGCCGCTGAAGCAGCTATTGGACCGGCTATTGTTTCATCAATTTATCGTAACAAAAAATCAACTCGTATTAACCAATCAAACTTGTTGAATAAATAGTATTCATTGTACCGGTGGAAAATTGAATATTTCGAACTAAGTTCAAATTAATAGGTTTGAGACCTGTAAGGTATGATTGTGGTTGCAAAAACACAAGAAATCAAAGTATTTTGGTCCTTTTTGATAAAGAAATTCGGAAGAAAATTGATTATGATCATTCATTGATTCGTCCGGTATCTAACTTCTAGGATTCATTTATAAGTTAGTTTACTAGATCGAAAATTTATGACGTTCAAAATGTATAGATCCAATGTCACATTCAGTAAAGATTTATGATACATGTATAGGATGTACCCAATGTGTCCGGGCGTGCCCCACCGATGTATTAGAAATGATACCTTGGGATGGATGTAAAGCTAAACAAATCGCTTCTGCCCCAAGGACCGAAGACTGCGTTGGTTGTAAGAGGTGTGAATCCGCGTGTCCAACGGATTTTTTGAGTGTTCGGGTTTATTTATGGCATGAAACAACTCGCAGTATGGGTCTAGCTTATTGATACATTCCATAAAACTCTACTTGAATCCATTTTTCTTTTTTTTTTTACCGACAAAATCCGTGCTCAATTGAATTTTATTTTGAGCACGGATTTTTCTGGCCCAAGCGTATCTTGTCTTTACCACGAACCATTTTCCTTGTTTAACAATAATTGTGGTTTTGCCAATATTTGCAGGTTGCTTAATTTTTTTTCTTCCACATAGGGGAAATAGAGTAATCCGTTGGTATACTATATGTATGTGTATTTTAGAACTTCTTCTAACGACTTATGCATTTTGCTATCATTTTCAATCAGACGACCCATTAATCCAACTAATAGAGGATTATAAATGGATCCTTTTTTTGGATTTTCATTGGAGATTAGGAATAGATGGACTCTCTATAGGACCCATTTTACTAACGGGATTCATCACTACTTTAGCTACTTTAGGGGCTTGGCCAGTTACTCGAGATTCTCGATTATTTCATTTCCTGATGTTAGCAATGTACAGTGGACAAATAGGATTATTTTCTTCTCGAGATCTTTTACTTTTTTTTCTCATGTGGGAGTTAGAATTAATTCCCGTTTATCTACTTGTATCCATGTGGGGAGGAAAAAAACGCCTGTATTCGGCTACAAAATTTATTTTGTACACCGCAGGGGGTTCTATTTTTCTTTTAATGGGAGTTCTGGGTGTCGGTTTATATAGTTCTACTGAACCAACATTAAATTTTGAAATATTGGCTAATCAGTCCTATCCCGCGGCCTTGGAAATATTATTTTATAGTGGATTTTTTCTTGCTTTTGCTGTCAAATTACCAATCATACCCCTACATACATGGTTACCAGATACCCACGGAGAAGCGCATTATAGTACTTGTATGCTTCTAGCCGGAATCTTATTAAAAATGGGAGCGTATGGATTAGTTCGGATCAATATGGAATTTTTTCCTCATGCTCATTCTCTATTTTCTCCTTGGTTGATAATAGTGGGCGCAATGCAAATAATCTATGCAGCTTCAACATCTCTGGGTCAACGGAATTTAAAAAAAAGAATAGCCTATTCCTCTGTATCTCATATGGGTTTTATAATTATAGGAATTGGTTCTATCACGGATATGGGGCTCAACGGAGCCCTTTTACAAATAATCTCTCATGGATTTATCGGTGCTGCACTTTTTTTCTTGGCCGGAACAACTTATGATAGAATACGTCTTCTTTATCTTGATGAAATGGGTGGAATAGCTATCCCAATGCCAAAAATGTTCACGATGTTCAGTAGTTTTTCGATGGCCTCCCTCGCATTACCAGGTATGAGTGGTTTTGTTGCCGAATTAATAGTATTTTTTGGATTAGTTACTAGTCCAAAATTTCTTTTAATGACAAAAATCCCAATTACTTTTGTAATGGCAATTGGAATGATATTAACCCCTATTTATTTATTATCTATGTTACGCCAGATGTTCTATGGATACAAGATATTTAACGGCCCAAACTCTTATTTTTTTGATTCTGGGCCGCGAGAATTATTTCTTTCAATATCTATTTTTTTACCCGTACTCGGTATTGGTATATACCCAGATTTCGTTCTTTCACTATCAGTTGAAAAGGTTGAAGTTATCCTATCTAATTCTTTTTATAGATCATTTTTTTCTTGATAAAAAAATGAAAAAACGATCTTATCGTTTCCAAAAAGGTTCGTTGTACAATGAAAACAAAAAGAAGGCTTTTTCTTCTCTTGTGTTAAGTAAAAAAAAATAAATTTGAGCTAGAACTGGCGAGAGTGCCGCGAATCAAAGTCACGGGGCTCTCGCTAGTTCACACAAAGTGATATTCATATGTGTTGTATACTTTTCTATTCCTATTCACAAGTAGTAAGCTTTTTGAATTTAATTAGATGTTAATGTAAATGAACCATAACTATGTAACCCTATTCCTAATAGATTTACTCCAAAATAGCATATCCAAATTATAAGAAACCCAATAAACGCTACAATTGCTGAATTTGTACCCTTCCATTTTATATTTGTTTGAGTATGTAAATAAATTGCAAATATGATCCAAGTAATAAAGGCCCAAGTTTCTTTTGGGTCCCAACTCCAATAGGATCCCCATGCTTCGTTAGCCCATACTGCTCCAGAAAGAATTCCTATCGTTAAAAAGAGAAATCCTAGACTAATAACCCGATAACTCCAATAATCCAATTGTTGAATCAATTGCGACTTATAATAATTTATTGGAGAAAAAAAAGAAGTTTTTTGTAAAACATTTTTTCCTTTTCCTTCATTCATGTATTTGACTTTACCAAGTAAAAATGACTCATTTAAATTTAATAAACGGTTATTCGTAGAAAAAAATCTTCTATTTTTTCTAACTGTAATGACTAGAAGTGATACTGATAATAATGATCCACATAAAAGGGCTACATATCCTAATATCATCATACTTACATGCATTATTAACCACTCGGACTGAAGAGCGGGTACTAATATTGTGGATTCGTGTATTTCAGTTAAAAGACCTGAGGTAGCAAATCCCTGGGAAAAAATAGCACTTGGGCTAATTATTGTGTTTAGAATATTTTTTTCTTTTTTGAAATATGGAACGATATAAATAAAAGAAAAACTCCATGAAAGGAAGATTAACGATTCATATAAATCACTTAGTGGAAAATGTTTTGAATAAATCCAACGAGAAATTAATAATCCTGTTATACACAAAAAGATCATTATCATGCCCTTTTCGGATGAATCATATAGTTTTACGATTTCATCGACAAAAAAGGTTATCAAATGAATTGTAATTAGAATTGAAACAGTCGAAAAAGAAATATGAGTTAATATATGCTCTAAAGTTGAAAATATCATAAAAAAAAAGTTCCTTAATTATAAAATCGAAATCCGAAATTGAATTCATTATTATTCATTATAGGATCTATTTTATTTTTTTAGGACATGTCATGCCGCCACTCGGACTCGAACCGAGATGCTCTAGCACTGCTTCCTAAGAGCAGCGTGTCTACCAATTTCACCATAGCGGCTTGTCTTGACCCTATAATAGCCTATGAATAAGAAATCGTCTACATTTAAGAATGCAATATTTTGTTGGAAAGATTCAAATTGATGAATACAAATTTCTTCAAATATGTACTTGAAGGTTCATTGTTTTAGTTTTATTGTGGGTTTTAGACTCTTCTCGACTGGAACTCTTGAGCAAGTTTTACTATGCATTAAGCCCCCCCCAAAAAAACATTTTTTTAAATTTACCGTTTTTGAGTTATTTGATTTTAATTTAAAAAAGTATAACCCAAAAATCAGTTTTATGAATAAACCAAAAAAGATTTTAGATTATTCAAAATTCACACCTATTTATCCAGAATATTTTCATTAAGTGTTTTTGCGTGAATTGATGGGGAGAGATATATGGGCTCTATATAAGAATTTATAGAAATTAAAAAGTAAGAAAGTTGTGCAAAAAATATTAAAAATATTATAGTACAAATAGGTTGATGGGAAAAAAAGAGTCCCGTTCTGGAAAGAAAATAGACCCAAATTTAAATCGAGTATCTTGTGTTTTTTTTGTTAAAAAAACTTTGTTTGAATTCGGTCAAAGTAACCAGAAGAATTCCATTTCCTGGTGAATTAATCAATGGGAAATGGAATTGGGGAATTTTGTTTTTTGAAACGGAAACGTTCCATTTTTGAGTCAGGTTGATTTATATTGTTCTAAGGTTTTCCGCTTTATTTCTTAATAACTTATTTTTTGATTTTATTTGTTTGTCGCACAAAAAAACTTTTTGAAGTCCCGGTAGAAAGAGATTTCCCTAAAGAAAATGCTTTTAACGCCGCCCAATAGCCTTTCCTTTTCCAAAAATTTTTACGAATACGCTTTTTTGATGCAGAAGTACGTTTTTTTGGAACTGCCATTTAAATAAAATGAAGAGATTACTCATTCGTATAGCTGGATGTGAAAGACATCTATTGTTCAAAAAAAATCTGCGCTTTTCTAGATCATTTTTTTTCTAAAATTCTAAAAGAATAGACTATGAACGATATGGTAAAATCTCATAAAATTTTTCTAAAAAAAAGAAGAATATTTTGAGTAACTTGTCCAAATTTGACTTGAATTTTCAAATTAGAAGGAGACTCATAATTTTGTCTTTCATATGATTTGACCAATTGGAACTTCTTGATTTGAATATTTGCAATATTTACAAGAAATTCAGAAAGAATAAGTAAAAAGAAATAAAAATGAAAAAAAAAATATTTTTCTATTTAAGTTAGTGCATATTTTCATTTTTTTATTGACTCCTTTCAAAAGAAGTACAATCCGATAAATCGGAAACAATTAATTATGAATTTAAATTTTCTTATGCAACAAACATATCAATATGGGTGGATTTTACCTTTCGTTCTACTTCCAGTTCCTATGTTAATAGGAGTGGGCCTTCTTCTTTTTCCGACAGCAACAAAAAATCTTCGTCGTATGTGGGCTTTTCCAAGTATTTTATTGTTAAGTATAGTCATGATTTTTTCAACTAATCTGTCTATT